CTCTAAAGAAAGAAAAAAAGGAGACCCATGCCATGATTTTCAAATCTTTTCTACTTAGTAGTCTAAGTTTATCGATGAGGATAATTAATTCGGTCGTTGTGGTCGGACTCTATTATGGATTTCTGACCCCATTCTCCATAGGTCCCTCTTAGATCTTCTTTCTCCAATCTTGGGTTAGGGAAGAAGGAGATATTCGCGACTACTGGCGGTTTCATTATGGGGCAGCTCATGATCTTCATATCGATCTATTATCCACCTCTGCATCTATTCTTTCTTAGCTAAACGGGTGGAAGATCCATCCAATTTGGTTATATCATGGACTCGAAAAACGGATCTGAATGTGACTGAAATGCACGATCTTCACAGGTATCACTTTTCACGATACCTAAACCTAAAAAGTGGAATAGCGATTTTCGAACCATTTCCTATAAGAGAATGGTTTCCATTACTTTGAGAAATGGATTCTATATCAAACTATAGCTATTGCATTAAAGAAGAAACTAATAGAAGTCGAAGACGCGGAATGGTAGTGAATAGAGAAAAAGATTCTTCTGATTTTCTTGTTCCTGAAAATATTCTATCTATCTCCTAGACGCCGTAGAGAATTGAGAATTTTCATGTCTTTCAATTCTCGTACTCGTAATTGGAAAGTTACGGAAGGAGATCCATCATTTTGCAATGAAAACAACATAAAAAACTCTGGACAATTTCGAAATCAGACCAAGCGTCTTAATACATATGCAAAAAAATTCATTATTGGCCCACCATTGATTACAAGATTTAGCTTTTATGAATCGCTATTGGTTTGATACGAGTAATGGCAGCCGTTTCAGTATGTTAAGGATACAGATGTATCCACAATTCATTTAGAGTTACTTAATAGCCTATTTCTTATACTATATCTCTATCCCGTGAAATTCTCGAGCCGAAAGATGGATGCATATGCTGTATTTCATTTTGCTAAATTATATCAATTAAATGGTATATCAATTCTATAAATTGGATATAGCAATAAATAAATCAGCAAAATTCTTTTATTTTAGATAGAAGAAATGTTTCTTCTATCTAAAATAAAAGAATGTACCCTTCTATGCAAATTGGATTTGCATCGATAAAATAAATCCAAATTCCAGATTCCAGCAGTAGATGAATAATTGCAAATTTTTGTGTGTACGAGATTAGAATAACTTCAAAATAACTGACATAATTTTTTATTTTTCCTGATCAGAAAAATACATGAAAAAGAAAGGAGGTAGAAAAATTTTTTGATTTATGGTTAAAGAAGAAAAACAAGAAAACAGGGGTTCTGTTGAATTTCAAGTATTCAGTTTCACCAATAAGATACGGAGACTTGCTTCACATTTGGAATTACACAAAAAAGATTTTTCATCGGAAAGAGGTCTACGAAGACTTTTGGGAAAACGTCAACGTTTGCTGGCTTATTTGGCTAAGAAAAATAGAGTACGTTATAAGAAATTAATCAGTCAGTTGGATATTCGGGAGAAGTAATTTAATCGTTCGAATTTTTTTCTTATTTTATTAGTAGTCTTTTCTTATTTTATTAGTAGTCTTTATAGTAGTCTTAGATTTTGCATTTTGATAAGCCTCGTTTTGAGGAATTCATGGAATAATCCATTTTCATGGAAAAAAGAATAAGAACAAGGATATGAGTCTACCGCTTACAAGAAAAGATCTCATGATAGTCAATATGGGCCCTCAACACCCATCAATGCATGGTGTTCTTCGACTGATCGTTACTCTCGATGGTGAAGATGTTATTGATTGCGAACCCATATTAGGGTATTTACACAGAGGAATGGAAAAAATCGCGGAAAACAGAACTATTATACAATACTTGCCTTATGTAACACGGTGGGATTATTTAGCTACTATGTTTACAGAAGCAATAACGGTAAATGCACCTGAATTCTTGGAGAATATTCAAATACCCCAAAGAGCCAGCTATATTAGGGTAATTATGTTAGAATTGAGCCGTATAGCTTCTCACTTATTATGGCTTGGACCTTTTATGGCGGATCTCGGGGCACAGACTCCTTTTTTCTACATTTTTAGAGAGAGAGAATTGATATATGATCTATTTGAAGCTGCTACAGGTATGCGAATGATGCATAATTACTTTCGCATCGGAGGAGTAGCTGCCGATCTACCTTATGGATGGATAGATAAATGTTTAGATTTCTGTGATTATTTTTTACGAGGAGTTGTTGAATATCAACAACTTATTACACAGAATCCCATTTTTTTAGAACGAGTTGAAGGAGTCGGTTTTATTAGTGGAGAAGAAGCTGTAAATTGGGGCTTATCAGGCCCAATGTTACGAGCTTCTGGAATACAATGGGATCTTCGTAAAATTGATCCTTATGAGTCTTACAATCAATTTGATTGGAAAGTACAATGGCAAAAAGAAGGAGATTCGTTAGCTCGCTATTTAGTACGAATCAGTGAAATGAGGGAATCCATAAAAATTATCCAACAAGCTGTAGAGAAAATTCCGGGAGGACCTTATGAGAATTTAGAAGCCCGACGCTTTAAGAACGCAAAAAATTCCGAATGGAATGATTTTGAATATCGATTTCTTGGTAAAAAACCTTCGCCCAATTTTGAATTATCAAAGCAAGAACTTTATGTAAGAGTAGAAGCTCCAAAAGGTGAATTAGGAATTTATCTGATAGGAGATGATAGTCTTTTCCCCTGGAGATGGAAAATTCGTCCACCTGGTTTTATTAATTTACAAATTCTTCCTCAGCTAGTTAAAAAAATGAAATTGGCTGATATAATGACAATATTAGGTAGTATAGATATCATTATGGGGGAAGTTGACCGTTGAAATGATAATAGAGGTAGAAACTATCAATTCTTTTTCGAAATCGGAATTATTAAAAGAAGTCTACGGACTGATATGGATTCTACCCATTTTGACCCTCCTACTGGGAATCACAATAGAAGTACTCGTAATTGTGTGGTTAGAAAGAGAAATATCTGCAGCGATACAACAACGTATTGGTCCTGAATATGCTGGCCCGCTGGGATTGCTTCAAGCTATAGCAGATGGAACTAAGCTACTTTTAAAAGAGGATATCCTCCCATCCCGAGGAGATATTCCTTTATTTAGCATTGGTCCCTCTATAGCAGTCATATCTGTTTTATTAAGTTTTTTAGTTATCCCTTTGGGATATCGTTTTGTTTTAGCTGATCTTAGTATTGGTGTTTTTTTATGGATTGCTATTTCAAGTATTGCTCCTATTGGTCTTCTCATGGCGGGATATAGCTCAAATAATAAGTATTCTTTTTCAGGCGGTCTACGAGCGGCTGCTCAATCTATTAGTTATGAAATACCATTAACTTTTTGTGTACTAGCAATATCTCTACGTGTGATTCGTTAAAATAGGATCTTTTTCCTCTAAAATACATTGAATGCTTATCCTCCTTTGCTTATTCTGTATTCGGATTGGTAAGTTAAACTAGATAGCTATATGAGTGAAACAAAACAGCTTTTTAATTTGTAGTAAAAATATAAAATCTCATTTCCTATGTACAAGAAAAAAGTTCAAGTAAACATAAGCAGTGTAAACTCTTTACCCCAAGGTTGAGATTGTTTGATTAGTCATCATATCTTGAAGCGGGTAAGAATAAAGGATTCGCAATATGGAATTCCATTACTAGAATATTTTGAGTTATTACTATAACTTATAACCATAAGGCAATTCATCAAAAGTTAGTGAGGGATTAGAAACACTAAAGTACATACAGGATTAGTAATGAGAGAATCTAAATCATTAGACATTTTTCCTCATAAAAGGAATCGTAATAAAGACTTGAAATTGGTGGAAATGATCAAGTAGTACTTTCTTCGAATTCCGGTCTAGAGTATGTTCCCATTCACTTGTTAAAGAAATGGCTATCAAGAACGAATTAACCCTTTATTCTTTTTTTCTTTTAAGTATACCCTTCCCGGGGAAAGAAGAATAGGACAAAAGATATGGAATGCAATAGAAAAAAGGATCTTTATTTATTCTTTCCTTCCTTTATTCCTATTCATACAGAATTCCTCATGAACTAATGCCTAATTCTTTCCATTTATTAATTGCTATAACGAGTGTTTTATTCCAATATTAAGTTATTACCGAATAAAGAAAAATTTTTATTTTATTATATAAAGGATGAGATCAATTCGGAAGCGCTTTTTTGTTATTCTAGCAGACAGAATTGCTTTGGTCTAATTTGGGACTTTCCAATCAATTTTATCTTACCTAATTCTATCTACGCCCAGGGAATAATACCGAAATGAAACAATCTTTTCTTTTTTTCTGATCATAGAGGAGCCGTATGAAGCTAAGGTTTCATGTACGGTTTTGGAATAGCGGTGGGAACTGTAATGTTATCATCGACTATGATTATCTAACAGTTCAAGTACAGTTGATATAGTTGAAGCACAGTCCAAATATGGTTTTTTGGGGTGGAATCTTTGGCGTCAGCCTATAGGTTTTCTAGTTTTTCTAATTTCTTCTTTGGCAGAATGTGAAAGATTACCCTTTGATTTACCAGAAGCAGAAGAAGAATTAGTAGCAGGTTATCAAACCGAATATTCTGGTATTAAATATGGTTTATTTTATCTTGTTTCTTACCTAAATTTATTAGTTTCCTCTTTATTTGTAACTATTCTATACTTAGGCGGGTGGAATTTATCTATTCCCTATATATCCTTTTTTGGATTTTTCCAAATGAATAAAATAATGGGAATTTTGGAAATGGTAATAGGTATCTTTATTACATTAACTAAAGCTTATTTATTTCTCTTCATTTCTATCACAATAAGATGGACTTTACCCAGGATGAGAATGGATCAGTTATTAAATCTTGGATGGAAATTTCTTTTACCTATTTCTCTGGGCAATCTCTTATTAACAACTTCTTTCCAACTAGTTTCACTATAAATAAGATAATACAATAACAGTAAGAATATTTTCAACACAAAAGTTCTCTCAAACAAGAGAAAGAAACATACCTTTTTCATACATATTTAGAATATGTTCCCTATGCTAACTGGGTTCATTAGTTATGGTCAACAAACAATACGCGCCGCAAGATACATTGGTCAAGGTTTCATAATTACCTTATCCCACACAAATCGTTTACCTATAACGATTCACTACCCTTATGAAAAATCAATTACATCGGAGCGTTTCCGGGGGCGAATACACTTTGAATTTGATAAATGCATTGCTTGTGAAGTATGTGTTCGCGTATGCCCGATAGATCTACCTCTTGTGGATTGGAGATTTGAAAAGGATATTAAAAGGAAACAATTGCTTAATTATAGTATTGATTTCGGAGTTTGTATATTTTGTGGTAACTGTGTTGAATACTGTCCGACAAATTGTTTATCGATGACTGAAGAATATGAACTTTCTACTTATGATCGTCATGAATTGAATTACAATCAAATTGCTTTGAGTCGGTTACCAATCTCCATAATGGGAGATTACACAATTCAAACAATTAGGAATTCGCCTCAAAGTAAAATAGAGGAAGAAAAATCTTGGAATTCAAGAACGATTACTGATTACTAGGTATTAGGATTTTTTTTTGTTAGAAAAATGGATTTTTCTAACAAAAAAAAAATCCTAATATCTTTTTCCTTCCTTGAATCTTTTAGTTTTAGTCAGTTCATGAAAAATTTTATACTAGAAATTTCTTCTTATCCATAATGGATTTACCTGGACCAATACATGAGATTCTTGTGCTATTTGGGGGATTTATTCTTCTACTAGGGGGTCTAGGAGTAGTATTACTTACCAACCCAATTTATTCTGCCTTTTCGCTGGGATTAGTTCTTGTTTGTATATCCTTATTCTATTTTTTATTGAATTCCTACTTTGTAGCTGTCGCACAACTTCTTATTTATGTGGGAGCCATAAATGTCTTGATCATATTTGCTGTAATGTTTGTAAATGGCTCAGAGTGGTCTAAAGATAATAATTTTTGGACTATTGGAGATGGGTTTACTTTACTCATTTGTATAACTATTCCTTTTTCACTAATGACTACTATCCCAGATACGTCGTGGTATGGAATTCTTTGGACTACAAGATCAAACCAAATAGTAGAACAGGGTCTCATAAATAACGTTCAACAAATTGGGATTCATTTAGCAACCGATTTTTATCTTCCGTTTGAACTCATTTCCCTAATTCTTCTAGTTTCTTTAATAGGTGCAATTACTATGGCTCGACAATAAGAAATACTTAGAATGAGTCAAAATTCTTAGAATTTCAAATATAAAATAAATAACTAAACAATCACAATTTTGATTTAGTAAAACCCATCTACTGCCAACACAACAAATACCTTCTTTTCTCTTTTGTTGCGTAATTGTTCTATTCTAATTAATTGAATCGGTTCAATTCTTGTCCTCATATTGAAATGAATCGAGATTGATAAGGAGTTAGTTAATGATGTTTGAGCATGTACTTTTTTTGAGTGTCTATTTATTTTCGATTGGTATCTATGGATTGATCACAAGCCGAAACATGGTTAGAGCTCTAATATGTCTTGAACTTATACTGAATTCAATTAATCTAAATCTCGTAACATTTTCTGATCTATTTGATAGTCGCCAATTAAAAGGAGACATTTTCGCGATTTTTGTTATAGCCCTTGCGGCTGCTGAAGCAGCTATTGGACTATCCATTCTTTCTTCCATCCATCGTAACAGGAAATCAACTCGTATCAATCAATCTAATTTTTTGAATAATTAGACATAGAATCCTCTAAACAAAGGCACATATATAATAATACGGAACATTAAGATGAATAGAAATCTGATCTTATTTTTTTATTAGTATTTAATAATATCCATTTTTTGAGTAGGTTATTTCAGAGTATTCTTTTTTACTTAATTGAATATTGCATTTTTACAATCCATTGATATTGCAATTTGAATATTGCAATAATTTATATTGAAAAGATGATACCCAATTTATTGGCTAATTCAAATTAGTATGTAGAATTCATATAATTCTGACTGTTGAAGTCTTAAATTCAAGTCTCTTGGTTCTTTTCACGCTTTCTTACAAACGGATTAAGAAATATATTATTATTTGTTAAAGTTTGGATAAACCATTGCTTCGTCTGGTGTCTACAATACATCTAATTTATATAGTACTAATTTCATTTTTACCAGATCGAAAATTTTTATGTTGAAAAGGAAAATTTAGAGATCCAATGTCACATTCTGTAAAAATTTATGATACATGTATAGGATGCACTCAATGTGTACGAGCTTGTCCAACAGATGTATTAGAAATGATACCTTGGGATGGATGTAAAGCCAAGCAAATTGCTTCCGCGCCGAGAACCGAAGATTGTGTGGGTTGTAAGAGATGCGAATCTGCCTGCCCAACAGATTTTTTAAGTGTCCGCGTTTATTTAGGGCCTGAAACAACCCGCAGCATGGCTCTATCTTATTGATACGTTACAAAAAACTCCACTCGAATCGTCTGATTCCTCTTTACCGAAGAAGCCTGTGCTCGAAATAATTGAGCATGGGCTTTTCTGGTCAAAACGTATCTTGTCTTTATTACTTTATCATGAGTTATTTTCCTTGGTTAACAATACTTGTTGTTTTGCCGATATTTGCCGGTTCATTAATTTTCTTTTTACCTCATAAAGGAAATAAAATAGTTAGGTGGTATACTATATCTATTTGTTTATTAGAATTCCTTCTAATGACTTATGCATTCTGTTATCATTTCCAATTAGAGGATCCCTTAATCCAATTAAAGGAGGATTCTAAATGGATAGATGTTTTGGATTTCCACTGGAGATTGGGAATCGATGGACTTTCATTAGGATCCATTTTATTGACAGGATTTATCACTACTTTAGCTACTTTAGCGGCTTGGCCGGTTACCCGGAATTCGCGATTATTCTATTTCCTGATGCTAGCAATGTATAGCGGTCAAATAGGATTATTCTCTTCACGAGACCTTTTACTTTTTTTTATCATGTGGGAGTTAGAATTAATCCCTGTTTACTTACTTTTATCCATGTGGGGGGGAAAGAGGCGTCTGTACTCAGCTACTAAGTTTATTTTGTATACTGCAGGCGGTTCCATTTTTTTCTTAATTGGAGTTCTGGGTATGGGGTTATACGGTTCCAATGAACCCGGATTAGATTTGGAAAGATTGATTAATCAATCATACCCTGCAACATTGGAAATACTACTGTATTTTGGCTTCCTTATTGCTTATGCTGTCAAATTGCCAATTATACCTCTACATACGTGGTTACCAGATACCCATGGGGAAGCACATTACAGTACATGTATGCTTTTAGCCGGAATTCTATTAAAGATGGGAGCATACGGATTGATTCGGATCAATATGGAATTGTTACCTCATGCTCATTATCTATTTTCCCCCTGGTTGGTAATAATAGGAGCGGTGCAAATAATCTATGCAGCTTCAACTTCTCTTGGTCAACGAAATTTCAAAAAAAGAATAGCCTACTCCTCCGTATCTCACATGGGTTTCATAATTATAGGAATTGGTTCCATAACCAACATTGGACTAAATGGAGCTATTTTACAAATATTATCCCATGGATTTATCGGTGCTACACTTTTTTTCTTGGCGGGAACGGCTTGTGATAGAGTGCGTCTTGTTTATCTCGAAGAATTGGGGGGAATATCTATTCCAATGCCAAAAATTTTTACCATGTTTAGTAGCTTTTCAATGGCTTCTCTTGCCTTGCCAGGAATGAGCGGTTTTGTTGCAGAATTAGTAGTATTTTTTGGACTAATTACTAGTCCTAAATTTATGTTAATGCCAAAAATGCTAATTATTTTTGTAATGGCAATTGGAATGATATTAACTCCTATTTATTTATTATCCATGTTACGCCAGATGTTCTATGGATACAAGCTATTTCATGTTCCAAATGAACATTTTGTGGATTCTGGACCACGGGAACTATTTCTTTTAATCTGTATCTTTTTACCAGTAATAGGAATTGGTATTTATCCCGATTTAGTTCTCTCGCTATCCGTTGACAGGGTAGAGGCTCTATTATCCAATTATTATCCTAAATAGGATTTTCTTTTTTTAACTAGTCCGCTCTATATTTCATCGTGGAAAAAAATTCCATAGTGGAAAAAACATAAAATTCAAAAAAAAGTAAAAAAGTCTAATTAGATCTATCTCGAATTTTTGAGAACCCTTTGAAAAGACGTTCAAGGGGTTCTCAAATCAAACAAAAAAGGAAAAAAACCTTCATATCATAAAAAAATGAGGGTTTTATGTTATGTAATCATTTAGGTGGTAATGTAAATGAACCATAACTATGTAAACCTATTCCTAACAGATTGATACCAAAATAGCAGATCCAAATTATAAGAAATCCTATCGAAGCTACAAGTGCGGAATTTGTACCCTTCCAATTTGGATTTGTTCTACTATGTAAATATATAGCAAATATGGTCCAGGTAATAAATGCCCAAGTTTCCTTAGGATCCCAATTCCAATAGGATCCCCATGCCTCATTAGCCCATACTGCTCCACAAAGAATACCCATGGTTAAAAGAGTAAACCCTAGACTAATGACACGATAACTCCAAGAATCCAAACGCTCAGTTAATTGATATTTGTAATAATTTGGAAATGCGGGAAAAGAGGTGTTTTTTAAAGCACTTCTTTTTGCATATAAATATTCCATCTCACTAAAGAAAAATATTTGAAGTAAAACATTTTTTTTCTTTTTTAAAAATAAAAAGAAATCGAAAGAATTTCGAAATCTAATGATTAGAAGAGCGGCGGATAATAAGGATCCGCACAAAAGAGTTGCATAGCTTAGTAACATCATACTGACATGCATCATTAACCACTGAGATTGTAGAGCAGGTACTAGTATTGTGGATTGATGCATTTCAGTTAAAAGACCCGATGTGGCAAAGCCTTGCGTTAAAATAGTACTTGGCGTAGTTATTGTGCTTAAATCATTTTTCGAGTTCTGTATCTTAGGAATAGTATGAAGAATATACAGAGCCCATGAAAGGAAGATTAATGACTCATATAAATTACTTAATGGAAAATGTCCCGAAGAAACCCAACGAGAAACTAAGAATCCTGTTATAGAGAAAAAAGTAGTTATCATTCCTTTTTCTGACGAATCACGTAATCCCCTAAGCCTAAGTTCACGAACTAATAAGGTTATCAAATGAATCGTAATCACAATTGAAATGGTTGAGAAAGAGATATGGGTTAGTATATGTTCTAAAGTTGCAAATAGCATAAGGATAAGGTCCCATTACAAAATTGGAAATTGCTAATTTCATCCATTTTCTAATCTATTGTATTCTTTTTCGAGAATGCCGCCACTCGGACTCGAACCGAGATGCTTGAGCACTGCTTCCTAAGAGCAGCGTGTCTACCAATTTCACCATGGCGGCTAACTTAAAATAATAGTTAACTTAAAAGAATAATAGTTATTTTCTCACGAATCGTCGAGATTGGGAGAGGCCATAGAATTTAGGAACATTAGAATTTCATCATTAACTACAAATAATTTTGTATTTTAGAAAAATTTATAGAATGAAAGCCTTTACGCTCTTATTAATATGATTTACCAGTCCTAAACTCATTTATATGGGAATTTAGGATAAGATTGGATAAGATAGGTAGAGGTTGTATGTCCTATTGCAAGAATAGTCTACTTTTGGTAATAGAATCCTCATAAAAAAATGAGGATTCTATAATTAATCTGAATTATTCATTCAGATTAAATAATTGGAATTTCTTTGGGTTGGGATAGTTCAATTCAGATTATTCCAAAACTTTATTATTTGTTTGTTTGTTGCCCAGAAAAACCTTTTGGTTTTGGATGCTCCTTGCCGCTAGAAAATGGTCTTGATTTTGCTAAAGAATAAGATTGTACTATGGAAAAATAAGTCTTTTTCTTCCAAAGATTTTTACGAATACGCTTTTTTGACATCGAAGTACGTTTTTTTGGAACTGCCATTTTAAAGGGGAATTATTTTTTTATAGTTGTATGTGAAAGACATCTATTGCCAAAAATCAATCCTTCTTTCTGTTTTTTCTTAGTATTTATACTTAGATACTGAAAGATACTGAAATTCAAAGATACTGAAAGATACTGAAATTCAAAATTCTTTTTTAGTTCATTTTGTCTAATGTGGATAAGACAAGAGTTTTTTAAGACTTTCTATTTAAATCAATTTATATATCAAATATACCCCATATATAAATATATGGTATGGGGGATAAGCCCCCATATAAGATGGGGAGATAAAAAGAAGGTTCAAATTCAATTAGTTAATTAAGTTCAGAACGGTATTTCATAATTGAATTCCAATCAAAAAAAATACTTAGTCTCTTAAACAAGACATTCTAAAACTTAGAGAATTCTAGTCATTAGGATTTCCGTTTTATATGAAGTAAGCAATATTTGAGAATTTCCTATACTATAGATTCTTTGGAATTCAATCAATCAATTACGAAACAAGAGAGCTCCTTTATTTTAAGAGAAAGAAATACAAAAATGAATAGAAAGTAAAATGATTCAATCTTTTTTTGTAGTTTAATAAATATTTTTTTTTTACTAATAACTAGATAACGAAATTCTTTGATTCACTTTTTGAATTTAAGCAACTAAACCCATTCTGAATTTTTGAATATTTTAATGAGAGAAATTTTGAAAAATCCAGAATTCCGGTATTTTTTCTTATTCTTATTTTGTTTTTTTAATTCCTTTAGAGAGATATAAGAGTAGGTTTGGTGAATCGGAAACAATTCTATTTTATAGAAAAATTGAACTATAAATTTCAACTAAAAATTGCTATTTCTTTTCTTATGGAACATACATATCAATATGCCTGGGTAATCCCTCTTCTCCCACTTCCAGTTATTATGTCAATGGGATTTGGACTTTTTCTTATTCCGACAGCAACAAAAAATCTTCGTCGCATATGGGCTTTTCCTAGTATTTTACTCTTAAGTATAGCTCTGGTATTCTCAGTTCACCTGTCTATTCAACAAATAAATGGAAGTTCTATCTATCAATATCTATGGTCTTGGACCATCAATAACGATTTTTCTTTAGAATTTGGATACTTGATCGACCCCCTTACGTCTATTATGTTAATACTAATTACTACTGTAGGAATCTTGGTTCTTATTTATAGTGACGATTATATGTCTCACGATGAAGGATATTTGAGATTTTTTGTTTATATAAGTTTTTTTAATACTGCCATGTTGGGATTGGTTACTAGTTCCAATTTGATACAAATTTATTTTTTTTGGGAACTTGTCGGAATGTGTTCCTATTTATTGATAGGCTTTTGGTTTACACGGCCAATTGCAGCGAGTGCTTGCCAAAAAGCTTTTGTAACTAATCGTGTAGGGGATTTTGGTCTGTTATTAGGAATTTTAGGTTTTTTTTGGATAACAGGTAGTTTAGAGTTTCGGGATTTGTTCAAAATAGCTAATAACTGGATTCCTAATAATGGGATTAATTCCTTACTTACTACTTTGTGTGCTTTTTTATTATTCCTTGGTGCAGTTGCAAAATCCGCACAATTCCCTCTTCACGTATGGTTACCCGATGCTATGGAAGGACCCACTCCTATTTCGGCTCTTATACACGCAGCAACTATGGTTGCTGCGGGGATTTTTCTTATAGCTCGACTTCTTCCTCTTTTCATATCCCTACCCTGGATAATGAGTTTTATTTCTTTAGTAGGTACAATAACGCTCTTCTTAGGAGCCACTTTAGCTCTTGCTCAGAGAGATATTAAAAGAAGCTTAGCCTATTCTACAATGTCTCAATTGGGTTATATGATGTTAGCTCTCGGTATAGGTTCTTATGAAGCTGCTTTATTCCATTTGATCACTCATGCTTATTCGAAAGCTTTATTGTTCTTAGGATCCGGATCCGTTATTCATTCAATGGAACCTCTTGTTGGATATTCACCAGATAAAAGTCAGAATATGGTTCTTATGGGTGGTTTAAGAAAATACGTTCCAATTACAAGAACTACTTTTTTATGCGGTACACTTTCTCTTTGTGGTATTCCACCTCTTGCTTGCTTCTGGTCCAAAGATGAAATCCTTAGTAATAGCTGGTTGTATTCACCTTTTTTTGGAATAATAGCCTCTTTTACTGCAGGATTAACTGCATTTTATATGTTTCGGATATATTTACTTACTTTTGATGGGTATTTGCGTGTTCATTTTCAAAATTACAGCAGTACTAAAGAAGGTTCGTTGTATTCAATATCCTTATGGGGAAAAGGCATATCCAAAGGAGTCAATAGAGATTTTGTTTTATCAACAATGAAGGATGGAGTTTCTTTTTTTTCACAAAATGGACCTCAAATTCCTGATAATACAAGAAATAAGATAGGATCCTTTAGTACTCCCTTTGGGGCTAAAAACACTTTTGTCTATCCTCATGAAACGGGAAATACTATGCTATTTCCTCTTCTTATATTACTGCTTTTTACTTTGTTCATTGGATCTATAGGAATCCATTTTGATAATGGAATAAAGGGTAATGGAATATCGGAATTAACCATATTATCAAAGTGGCTAACTCCTTCAATAAACTCTTTTCAGGAAAGTTCTAATTCTTCCATAAATTCATATGAATTTCTCATTAATGCAATTTCTTCTGTAAGTTTAGCAATTCTTGGTCTATTCATAGCATATATCTTCTATGGATCCACTTATTCTTTTTTTCAGAATTTGAATTTTCTAAATTCCCTTGTAAAAGGGAATCCAAAAAAAAACTTTTTGGATCAAGTAAAAGAAAAGATATACAGCTGGTCATATAATCGTGGTTATATAGATGTTTTCTATACTAGGGTCTTTATCTTGGGTATAAGAAGATTAGCCGAACTAACGAATTTTTTCGATAAGGGTGTTATCGATGGAATTACCAATGGAGTAGGTCTTGCTAGTTTTTGTATAGGAGAAGAAATTAAATATGTAGGGGGGGGGCGAATATCGTCTTACCTATTCTTTTTTTTATGTTATGTATCCTTGTTCTTATTCTTTTTTCCATGAAAATGGATTATTCCATGAATTCCTCAAAACGAGGCTTATCAAAATGCAAAATCTAAGACTACTATAAAGACTACTAATAAAATAAGAAAAGACTACTAATAAAATAAGAAAAAAATTCGAACGATTAAATTACTTCTCCCGAATATCCAACTGACTGATTAATTTCTTATAACGTACTCTATTTTTCTTAGCCAAATAAGCCAGCAAACGTTGACGTTTTCCCAAAAGTCTTCGTAGACCTCTTTCCGATGAAAAATCTTTTTTGTGTAATTCCAAATGTGAAGCAAGTCTCCGTATCTTATTGGTGAAACTGAATACTTGAAATTCAACAGAACCCCTGTTTTCTTGTTTTTCTTCTTTAACCATAAATCAAAAAATTTTTCTACCTCCTTTCTTTTTCATGTATTTTTCTGATCAGGAAAAATAAAAAATTATGTCAGTTATTTTGAAGTTATTCTAATCTCGTACACACAAAAATTTGCAATTATTCATCTACTGCTGGAATCTGGAATTTGGATTTATTTTATCGATGCAAATCCAATTTGCATAGAAGGGTACATTCTTTTATTTTAGATAGAAGAAACATTTCTTCTATCTAAAATAAAAGAATTTTGCTGATTTATTTATTGCTATATCCAATTTATAGAATTGATATACCATTTAATTGATATAATTTAGCAAAATGAAATACAGCATATGCATCCATCTTTCGGCTCGAGAATTTCACGGGATAGAGATATAGTATAAGAAATAGGCTATTAAGTAACTCTAAATGAATTGTGGATACATCTGTATCCTTAACATACTGAAACGGCTGCCATTACTCGTATCAAACCAATAGCGATTCATAAAAGCTAAATCTTGTAATCAATGGTGGGCCAATAATGAATTTTTT